TCTATTTTTTGTATTTATTACTTTTTTTTATTTAGAAATTTCTAAATAAAAAAAGAAAATTCTAAATAAAATTCGAAATACTAAATAATCTAAACTAAAATAATCGAAATAAATTCAATTGAAATAATTCAAAAATAAAAAAAAAAATACTACTACTAGATTTCTAATGGCGATTCTAATGAATAATTCATCAATGACGAATAAAAAATAATTCTATGCAAGTCTGAAAGGGGGAAAGATCCCTCGGATAGAATCATTCGATTATATTGACAATTTCAAAAAACTGATCATACTATGATCATAGTATGATGGCCGTTGGTCAAGCAGGCCCCCATCGTCTAGTGGTTTAGGACATCTCTCTTTCAAGGAGGCAGCGGGGATTCGAATTCCCCTGGGGGTAGGGTACTACGAAAGGAAGTTGATCATGGATTACCAATAAGTCTCAAATTGATTCTTCCTGGGTCGATGCCCGAGCGGTTAATGGGGACGGACTGTAAATTCGTTGGCAATATGTCTACGCTGGTTCAAATCCAGCTCGGCCCAATAATTCGCCAATCCGCCATGAGATGATATAACCCCCTTTGTACTTCAGAAATACCCGATCCGGAGATAAAAAAGAATAAAATTTTCTGCTAGATCCCGTATTTCCCTGGGATTGTAGTTCAATTGGTCAGAGCACCGCCCTGTCAAGGCGGAAGCTGCGGGTTCGAGCCCCGTCAGTCCCGACGGATCCAATAAATATATCAATAAATCTCTCCCTTTTTATGAAGGGGACCGGGGGCAGAATTTCATTGTCAAAGCAAAGGGGAAATCCTTATTTCTTTTTTCTTTCCCTTTAGTCGGAGAAAGACATATGCGGTTGGATTAGTACAATTATTGGTAGCATTATAGTCAGTATTCCAAGAAATGCTGGCTTTTTCGATTGTCCCCGATGCATGTAATGTAATCGAGTACTATACCTTTTTGAGGCGTGCATACACAAAGGGAATTCCTTTCTTGTCCAATACAAAATTGAATATAAGAAAATACTTTCCAGAAAAAACAAAAAAAAAAAACAATTGATTTTTCTGGCTACGGATTTATGGAACCTCACTTACTAGTTTGAAGGTGAAAAATGGATTTCAGGCAAATTGCACACTGAGCTTTTGGTATAGGTGTCCCGGGGCTAATAATCTACGAAGAAAGGAGGGGGAAGGACAGATCAACCAAAGATCCTACTCCTCTTAGAAAGGGGAATGAATCATTTTTCCGATTTTCCATTTTGTTTTAAGGCCCCATCGACGAAAGAACAAATCGGAAAATAGTAAATTTGATGAATATTCATTTTATACGATCTCATCTTTATCACACTTCTTTGTCTTCCAAGTCAAAAAGAGTTTCGTTCTAAACTCTTTTCTTTTTCCATTTAGCTTTTATTGTTTGTTTGGGTTTGTAACTATGTGACCACTGGAAGTGGAAGAGCTATTTGATGAGACTTCATCAGATGATTGTACAAGAAGGAACTAGATAGATTAGAGAGAAAAAAAGAACAGATGATAAAAAATGATAATGATAAATAAAGGAATTTTGGATTGGGTCAGGAATCCAAGTTTGGGGCGGTATGGATAAAAGAACTTCCTATGTTATACTATTCAATTCTCGACGACGAATTGATTTGATAGTTCAGATATTGTTATTCATGATATTGATCCGAATTCAAGATCATCGAGAGGTAATATTCATTCATTGAATTTACAGGCCAAAGATTTATCATCTCTATGGGATTAAATCCCGAGTTATTGCGAAGTAAAAAACCGATGAGATTATGGAAGTAAATATTCTTGCATTTATTGCTACTGCACTATTTATTCTAGTTCCTACCGCTTTTCTACTTATCATTTACGTAAAAACAGTCAGTCAAAACGATTAATTATTAACTAATTTGAATGAAACTTGACTTCTGAGTTCTTAGCCAAAATTGACGAAATAAAATGCAAAAGATTCCAATTTCATGTCTTAAATGAAATGAGTGGACTAGAATCGGCAGTATTCTAATAGATAGTATGGTAGAAAGATTCATCTATTTCTTTCTACCATACTATTGATTAGTTAGATTGTAGTTATAAAGCTGCCCCCTGGAATAAAATATGGATCTATAGATCAATCTACAATATTATCTTGATATATGTGAATATCAATTCCATATATGGGATTGACATAGCATCCAATTCCATTTATTTGCTATATCTATTTGTTCTGATCAATCTGAATTACTCTTATGTCTTATAGTTTGAATTACTATATTTTTGATTTCCAATATGAATCTCGGTATCTATTGAAAGAATCAAATCAATGAAGGAAAAGCGATAGATATAGGCATATTCAAAAAATCACGTAGTAATCTTGTTTTTTTTAACATTCCCAAGAAGTAATTGAGTAAACCATTGACAGTAGTTCCACGGGCATCGAAAAGGAAGAGTAAACCTCACTGATTTTTAACGCCTGAACCACGATATGAAATAAGTCGATAAAGTATAAATCCAATTTCAAAAATTCGAAAGCGGTAAATGCGCAATATGTGACTCACCTGACGATCTTATTCTGCATAGTATCTCGTTAGACAACCACTATGTTTATATCCTTTCTTTCTCATACAAAGTGCGTATACACTTAACAAAACCACTTCTTCTTTGAACAGTAAAGAGAGAAACAAATAAAAAAAGGGTCCGGCCCTCCTCAGTATCACCTAGTAAGAGTCCGTTGATTGGAATAGAAAATTTAGGAAGAATTAGGTTCGAATAAATTTCCTGGGATCCTCTTCCTTTCGAACTACAAACACGGGAAGCGTTGAAATAGCTCTTTGATTGAAAGAGGATGATTCCTATAATACATTACTCCAGTCGAGTCCAATGGAATTTCAAAATGAAGATATTTTTATTTTGTTCAAAACGTGTTGCAGAACGATCTAGAAAGCAATTGATATTGATACAGTTTGCTTCCTTAACTCAATTAGTAGGACCCCTAGAGTCCACTCCTTCCCCACACTACGAGTGAAAGGGAAAAAGTAAAGACTACCATTAAAGCAGCCCAAGCAAGACTTACTATATCCATATGAATTATGTCCCCTATCTCTATAAATATAAAGGAATTGTTCCATTATTCCTCACTAATAATAGTGGAATCAATGGCGCAGAGTCAAAAAGAACGAAGACTATTAATAAACCAATCCAATAAATTCGCTCATTTTAGAAGAAATTCCTATATGATTTCTAATCGGGAAAGATTAAACACAAGCAAAATCCGCAGTAACATCTCAAGGGAATGTTACTAATGGAACATGTAGGAATAATAGGTCCTATTCTTTTTTTGTTGACCCTCATTTCAATTGATTGGATGCTTGAGCACTCAGAGATTTTCGTGAGTTCCTCGTATATAATAAAGTATCTTCCGCCCCCTTCCACAACTATTTAGATTTCCTATCGGGCTCTCCAATCTAATCCAAGGTCCAGTCATTATACAATGCATTAATAATCTAAAATTTGGATTTGTAGTAGAAGGTAATTGCGAAGTCTTGATAGCCCCTCTAGCATTCGAATATTTCCTTGAAGCCTAAGCCTAAATATGCAATGCAAGGATATTTACAATTTTTTAGAAAAACCCCCAGACCAGATGTTTAAAATCAAACAAGTATCAACAGTCTGCTTTCTCTGCTTCTGCTGGGGAATCATTCGGCGGGTTATATCAACAGAAGAAAAGAAGAGATTTCTAGTTTTTTGTTGATCAGGCGACACCCGGATTTGAACTGGGGAAAAAAGGATTTGCAGTCCTCTGCCTTACCACTCGGCCATGTCGCCAAAATGCTACAAATACAAAATAGATGAAAACTTTCCCGGATTACTGAACTGCTTTTTATTGTACTTGCACCTTGAGTTCTGTTTTCCTGACTTTTTCCTAAAAGTCAAGGAAATCCTAATCCTTCTTCCCTTTTGATTGGGTTTGATTCATTCTTTCAATTTCGATTGAGTCTATCTCAAAATTCATAATGTTCAAAACTTTCTCTTACCTTTCTATTGAAAAATCAAATGTGGATTTTCAGTCGCAAAATCCAAAATTCAACTTTATGAAAATAGGAACCATTAACTATTGACTTAGAATGCATGAATGATTCTTGGATTTGAATCTCCAAATTTTGTTTTCCTAATGACATAAGAAAATACAACTTGATATATAACTAATCAGTATGGATTTTTTCAATCAAAAAATCCTTCTCAATTTTAATTATTAATTATAACAACAATTATGAGTATATGTAAACCCCCCAAGAGAAATTGTTAGACGGATATATATTATTTTTATATGTTCCCGATATAGAATTATCAGATATCAGAAAAGTATCATACTTCAATTTTCATTTTGAATTGAATAGAAAATTTCAATTCTGTTTTCGTAGAGCACAACCTGTGTTGCCCCGAATAGAACATAGAACGACAATAAAACAATAAAAGAGAAGAAAGACGGATATTATAGATATCTCCACACGTGTTTAAGCCATACAAACCTTCTTTTCTTATACACTTCACAATCGTATTCTACTCAAAAATCCGTAAACAAAGTCTCTCTCTTCTCTGCGAATCATTTTTTGAACAACGAAATCCATAACATAAAAGGGGGTTAAATGCCAAAAAACCGATTCTAATTCTATATATTCTTTCTGATTTTTATGCCTTTATCTCAGCGAAAAGATCAAATGTCCAATCCATTTATTTTTCTGGTATTCAAGCAGGTTGGAATATGTATTATCATAATAATGGTAGAAATGGAATCATTTTTTTTTTGATATTCTATACAAAATCCTATAACTTAATTAATAAGTCTAAGTAGCAGAAGTCTGTTTCTAGGGATGTTTTATCAATTTCTTTCCATTTGTATCTGTTGAAAATTCCAATAAATTCCAATTCAATTCAATTTAAGTAGAAAATTCTCTTTCTTCCTCCGTTCATACGTATTTCATACATTCCAGA